ATCTACTACCAGAAATTCAATGCGTAATCTCAGCATTCAATGTGTATTCCTGAATAATCTCATTTTTCAATTATTCAACCATTTCATTTTACCAAGTTCAACCTTAGCCAGATTAGTCAACATTTATATGTTTCGATGCAACAACAAGATGTTATTTGTAACAAGTAGTTTTGTTGGTTGGTTAATTGGTCACATTTTATTCATGAAATGGGTTGGATTGGTATTATTCTGGATACGGCAAAATCATTCTAATAAGTACCTTGTGTCAGAATTGAGAAATTCTATGGCTCGAATCTTTAGTATTCTCTTATTTATCACCTGTGTCTACTATTTAGGCAGAATGCCGTCGCCTATTTTCACTAAGAAACTGAAAGAAAAGGAAGAAGGGGGAGAAAGAAAGGAAGAAAGCGATGTAGAAACAACTTACGAAACGAAAAAGACTAAAAAAGATAGCCCAGTTTACGAAGATTCTTATCTTGATGGGTATCAAGATAATTGGGAATTGGGAAAACTTAAAGAAGAAAAAAGGGAAATTTCTTTAAAGAAAATGGAAGAGCCCCTTGTTACTTTTCTTTTCGATGATAAACGATGGAATCGCCCATTTCGATATATAAAAAATGATCAATTAGAAAATGCTGTACGAAATGAAATGTCACAATATTTTTTTTATACATGTCCAAGTGATGGAAAACAAATAATATCTTTTACATATCCCCCCAGTTTATCAACTTTTTCAGAAATGATAGAACGGAAAATTTCTTTGTACACGAAAGAAAAACTATATCACGGGAATCTCTATAACTATTGGGTTTTTGCCAATGAACAAAAAAAGTACAACTTGAACAACGAATTGATCAGTCGAATCCAAATTGTAGAAAAAGAAAAGGTTTTTCTAGATATGGTAGAAAAAAGGACCAGATTATGCGATGATGAGAATGAACAAGAATACTTACCAAAAATGTATGATCCTTTTTTGAATGGACCATATCGAGGAACAATAAAAAAATTCGATTTACGTGAAATCATTCATGATTTCATCACTTCGACAGAAACATTTGATTCCATAAAAATGTTCTGGATAAATAAGATTCATGATCTATTTCCTGAGCATTCTCGAGAACTTGAACATCAAAAGAATCTATTTCGCGGGGAATCCTTTTTGAATTCTAATTTTTTTATTGATAATTACTTAACCTCAATTGATGAATTATCTTTTGAATACGAACAAGAAATTGATTCAGAAAAGAAAGAAAAATCTTTGCAATTTGGATTCGATGAAATTACAACTGATCCAAACGATCAAACAACACTAAAAGAAAAATCCATTGAAATGGAAGAAATCAGTAAAAATGTTTCTCGATGGTCATACAAATTGATTGATGTTTCGGAAGAAGAAGAAGAAGAAGAAGAGGAAGAAGAAAATGAAGAGGGATCGATGGGAAAAACGGACATTCGTTCAAGAAAAGGCAAACGAGTGGTAATTTATACTGATGATCAGAGTGATAATCCTAGCACTAATACTAATGATACTAGTACTAGTGAAGAAGAAGAAGAAGAAGCTTTGATACGTTACTCACACCAATCAGACTTTTGTCGTGGTCTAATTAAAGGATCCATGCGTGCGCAAAGACGTAAAATAGTTATTTGGGAAATGTTTCAAGCAAATGCGCATTCTCCACTTTTTTTGGATCGAATAGACAAAACGGTTTTTCTTTCTTCTTTTGTTTTCTCTAATATGATGAATCGCATTTTTAGGAATTGGGTAGGGGAAAATCCAGAATTTCAAATTGCTGATTTTGAAGAGAAAAATACAAAAAAAGGGGAAAAAACAAACAAAGAGAAAGAAGAAAAAAATAAACGAATAGCAATATCCGAAACCTGGGATACTTTTATATTTACTCAAATAATCAGAGGTTCAATGTTAGTAACCCAATCCTTTCTCAGAAAATATATTATATTACCTTCATTGATAATAGCTAAAAATGTAGGCCGCATGCTATTATTCCAATTCCCCGAGTGGTACGAAGATTTGAAGGAATGGAATAGAGAAGTACATATTTTTTGCACCTATAATGGTGTTCAATTATCAGAAACGGAATTTCCCCAAAATTGGTTAACAGACGGTATTCAGATAAAGATTCTATTTCCCTTCTGTCTGAAACCTTGGCAAGGAGCTAAGGTATACTCTCATCATAGAGATAAAATGCGGAAAAAAACACAAAAGGACGATTTTTGTTTTTTAACAGTTTTGGGAAAGGAGGCAGACCTACCCTTTGGTTCTGCCCGAAAACGACCCCCTTTTTTTGAACCTATTTCTAAAGAAATTGAAAAAAAAAAAAGAGAAGTAAAAATGCAATTGTTTGGAGTTCTAAGAGTTTTCAAAGAAATAATAAAATGGTTTCTAAAAGTTTCAAAAGAAAAAACAATATGGGTCATGAAACTAGTTATAAACCTAATAATGAAGGAATTTGAAAATGTAATAAACTCCATTTTTTTATTTAACCGGGGGAGGAGATATGAATTAAATGAAAACATAAAAGATTCAAAAATGAATGATAAGATCATCCACGAATCGACCATTCAAATTCGATTTACGAATTTAGAAAATTATTCATTCATAGAAACAAAAATGATGGATCTTGCTAATAAGACAATCACAATTAGGACTCAAATTGAAGGAATCACAAAAGACAAAAAAAGAAAAATTCTAACTTGTGATAATAGATCGGAATCGCAGAAGGCTGTTTGGCAAATATTTAAAAGACAAAATATACGATTAATACGTAAATCACATTATTTTATGAAATCCTTCATTGAAAAAGTATACATAGGTATCTTACTATATACCATTAAGATTCCCAAGATTAATGCCCAAGTTTTATTTGAATTAAGAAAAATGATCAATCAATCCATTTCTAATGATGAAACAAATCAGGAAAGAATTGAGAAAAAAAATCAAAATACAATCAACTTTATTTCGACTATCAAAAAGTTTTTTTATAATAAAAATATTAGTCATAATGATAAAAGTATTTATTGTGACTTATCTTCGTTGTCTCAAGCATATGTATTTTACAAATTATCACAAACAAAATTACTTAACAAGTATCACTTAAAATCTGTGTTTCAGTATCACGACACCTATCCTTTTCTTAGGGATAGAATCAAAGATTATTGTATGATCCAGGGAATATTGGATTCCAAACTAAGGCATAAGAAAATTAAGACTAAGGAGAATAAATGGAAAAATTGGTTAGGGGCGCATTTTCAATACAATTTCTCTCATACCAAGTGGTCCCCGTTAGTCCCGGAAAAATGGCGAAATAGGATCAACCGACGTCGTACGCTTCAAAAAAAATACTCAATGAAATTGGATTTATATAAAAAAGAAAAAACCCAATTAAATTCTTATGTAAAAAAAAATTCCTATACAGTAAATTCATTGATGAGTCAAAAAGAAAAATGGAAAAAACACTACGGATATGATCTTTTATCATATGATTATATAAATAATGGGGATAGTAGGGACTCAGATATTTCTGGATCAACATTACAAATAAATGAGGACCACAAAATTACATCTAATTTAAATATGCCTAAACCCGAATCATTTTATGGATTAATAAGTTTAGCCATTGATGATTATATAGAAAAAAGATATATTATTGGTACGCATAAAAATGCGGATAGAAAATATTTTGATTGTGGAAGTTGTCTTAGAAATAATATTGACATTAAGGCCTGGGCCAATACACATATCGATACCAAGATTAAAAAAAATGTTACAACCAAAACGAATAATAATTATAACATATTTGAAAAAAAAGAAACTTTGTCTTTTACAATTCATCACGAAGTTGATTCATCCAATCAAAAAAAGCACATTTTTGATTGGATGGGTATGAATCAAAAAGGGTTATATCGTACAATATCAAAATCAAAGCTAAGCCCCTCGTTTTTCCCAGAATTTGTGCTACTTTTTGATGTCTATAAGATGAAACCGTGGATCATACCAATCAAATTACTTATTTTTCATTTTTATGGAAATGAAAATATTAGTAAAAATGACAAGATCAGCATAAATAAAAAAAATCTTCCTTTACTATCTGATAAAACTGATAAAAATAAAAAAGAATATATTGAATTAGAAAATTCTAACAAAAAAAAAAACGAAAAACAGGACCAAGGGGATCTTGTATCAGATCTACGAAAACAAAATAAAAAGAAAAATATTGAAGAAGATTACCCGACATCAGACATTAAAAAGAGTAAAAAGAAAAAACAATTCAAGAACAAGAACAAGGTAGAAGAGGAACTGGGTTTCTTCCTGAAAAATAATTTCATTTTTCAATTAAGATGGGTTGACCCTTTGAATCAAAGAATAATGAATAATATCAAGTTATATTGTTTCCTACTTAGACTGATGGATCCAAAGGAAATTGCTATATACTCAATTGAAAGAGGAGAGATGCATCTGGATCTAATGTTGATTCCACAAAGGCTCACCTTGCAAGAATTGGTAAACAAAGGAATGTTTATTATTGAACCAATTCGTCTATCAAAGAAAGTAAAATTTATGAGAAAATTTATTACATATCAAACTATAGGTATTTTATTGGTTGATAAGAGTAAGCACAAAACTAATGAAAAATGCATAAAAGAGGGATATGTTGATAAAAATCATTTTGATGGAACCCGTGGACGACACAACGATATACTTGTGAATGGAAAAAAAAATCATTATGATTTCCTTGTTCCTGAAAATATTCTATCCCCCAGACGTCGTAGAGAGTGGAGAATTCTAATTTGTTTCAATTCCCAGAATTGGAATGTTGTGTATAAAAATCAAAAATTTTGCAATCAAAATAACATAAGAAACTGTGGACAATTTTTGAATAAGGACAAGCATTTTAATATGGATGCAAATAAATTAATCAAATTCAAATTGTTTCTTTGGCCCAATTATCGATTAGAAGATTTAGCTTGTATGAATCGGTATTGGTTTGATACCGATAATGGCAGTCGTTTTAGTATGTCAAGGATACATATGTATCCACGATTCTGAATTAGTTAATTCAGAACAGAATAAGTTAATAGTAAGTACATTTTCTATGTATCACATGACATAGAAAGTCAAAAGAAAAATATATGCATATTAAACATATCATGACACCGATTTGATTAAATATCAATGGATTTCGGAAGAAATCGACAGAATCCCTTTTCCCCTAAAAAACAAAAAAAAAAGAATTTTCTTTTAGGAATGTATAAATGTATTATCTCTTTCTATCCAAATCAAATGAAAAATTTGATTTGGATAACATAACTAAAAAAAAGAAAGAAAATTTGATTTTATAAATATATATAAATATATTATATAATATAAAATATATAAAATAAATGAAAGCAAAGTAGTGTATATGAATAAATACAAATTTTTGTGTGTACTAGATTAAAATGACTAGTATAATTATTATTTTTCCTGATCGAGAAAATCCACGGAAAAGAAAAAAAAAATAGAAAAATTGGTTTTTTATGATCAAAAATGCATTCATATTGGTTATTCCACAAGAAGAAAAAGAAGAAAACTGTGGGTCTGTTGAATTTCAAGTTTTAGGGTTTAGCAATAAGATACGGAGACTCACTTTACATTTGAAATTACATAAAAAAGATTTTTTATCACAAAGAGGTCTACGAATAATTCTGGGAAAACGTCAACGGCTGCTGAATTATTTGTCAAAGAAAAATAAGGTACGCTATAAGAAATTAATTGATCAGTTAAATATCCGGGAGTCAAAAACTCGTTAATGAAAATTTTAAATTTTAAGATTGGTTTGAATTTTTTTTATTAGTTATTAGATTTTTCATTTTGATGAACCTCGTTTTGAGAAATTCATGGAATGGAATAACAAATTAAGGAAGAAAAGATATGACTGTACCGGCTACAAGAAAAGATTTCATGATAGTTAATATGGGTCCTCACCACCCATCCATGCACGGAGTTCTTCGACTGATCCTTACTCTCGATGGTGAAGATGTTATTGACTGTGAACCCATATTGGGCTATTTACACAGAGGAATGGAAAAAATAGCGGAAAATCGAACAATTATACAATATTTGCCTTATGTAACACGGTGGGATTATTTAGCCACTATGTTCACAGAAGCAATAACGGTAAATGCACCAGAACGATTGGAAAGTGTTCAAGTACCTAAAAGAGCTAGTTATATTAGAGTAATTATGCTGGAACTTAGTCGTATAGCTTCTCATTTATTATGGCTAGGACCTTTTATGGCGGATATCGGTGCGCAAACTCCCTTTTTCTATATTTTCAGAGAGAGGGAATTGCTATATGATCTATTCGAAGCCGCCACAGGTATGCGAATGATGCATAATTATTTCCGTATCGGGGGAGTAGCTGCCGATCTACCTTATGGATGGATAGATAAATGTTTGGATTTCTGCGATTATTCTTTAACAGGAATTGTTGAATATCAAAAACTTATTACACGGAATCCTATTTTTTTGGAACGAGTGGAAGGAGTAGGCATTATTGATGGAGAGGAAGCAATAAATTGGGGTTTATCAGGACCAATGTTACGAGCTTCTGGAATCCAATGGGATCTTCGTAAAGTTGATCCTTATGAGTGTTACAATAAGTTCGATTGGAAGGTTCAATGGCAAAAAGAAGGAGATTCGCTAGCTCGTTATTTAGTACGAATCGGCGAAATGGGGGAATCCGTAAAAATTATTCAACAGGCTCTAGAAGGAATTCCTGGGGGACCCTATGAGAATTTAGAAGTCAGACGCTTTAATAGAGAAAAAAATTCCCAATGGAATAATTTTGAATATAGATTTATTACCAAAAAACTTTCTCCCAATTTTGAATTATCAAAACAAGAACTTTATGTGAGAGTAGAAGCACCAAAAGGAGAATTAGGAATTTATTTGATAGGAGATAGTAGTGTGTTTCCCTGGAGATGGAAAATTCGTCCACCAGGTTTCATAAATTTGCAAATTCTTCCTCAACTAGTTAAAAGAATGAAATTGGCTGATATCATGACGATACTAGGTAGTATAGATATTATTATGGGAGAAGTTGATCGTTGAAATGATAATTGATACGATAGAAGTACAAGCTATCAATTCTTTTTCTAGATCGGAATCGTTAAAAGAAGTCTATGGACTAATATGGATCCTTGTCCCCATTTTAACCCTTATATTGGGAGTCACAATGGGGGTACTGGTAATTGTTTGGTTAGAAAGAGAAATATCCGCAGCAATACAACAACGTATTGGTCCGGAATATGCCGGACCATTGGGAATTCTTCAAGCTCTAGCAGATGGGACCAAACTACTTTTTAAGGAGGACCTTCTCCCATCTAGAGGAGATATCCGTTTGTTTAGTGTCGGACCGTCTATAGCGGTCATATCAATTTTACTAAGTTATTTAGTAATTCCTTTTGGATATCGACTTGTTTTAGCCGATCTCAGTATAGGTGTTTCTTTATGGATCGCCATTTCAAGTATTGCTCCTATTGGACTTCTTATGTCAGGATATGGGTCGAATAATAAATATTCCTTTTCGGGTGGTCTGCGAGCTGCTGCTCAATCTATTAGTTATGAAATACCATTAACTCTATGTGTGTTATCAATATCTCTACGTGTGATTCGTTGGAACATGAACCTTTCCCCCCTTTCTATAAATAAAATAAGGGAGTTGAATATATTGAATGAATATTTGCATTTTTTTATTCATTATTAGGTTCGATAAATTAAACCAGATAGTCATCTGAGTAAAATAAAACTGCTTCCAAATTTGCAGTAAGAAGATAAAATCTCATTCCCTATGTACAAGAATAAAGTTGAAGTAAACATAAATAGTATAAACTATTTACCCCAAGATTGATATTCTTTGATTAGTCATCATGTCTTGAAGCGGGTACAAAAGATCGACTGTATGGGGTTTCGACTACTGTCTTGTATGTCTTGCCATACCGGGGATCAATCAAAAATCAGTGAACAGTTAGAAACACCAAGGTACACAAAAGATTAGTAATGGAGATAATGTAAGGTATCAAAAAAAGGTATTTTTGCATAAATTTTTTGATAAAACGAATCATAATGAGGGCTCTAAGTTAGTAGAAATGATGAAGCAGTACTTCCCCGCGATTCCGATCTAGAGTATGCTCCTATTCACTGATTAAAGAAATGACTATCAAAAACGAATTAATCTTTTATTTCTTTCTTTTTTTAGAGTACCTTCCTCTGAGAAAGAAGACCAGGAAAAAAGGAAATGATAAAAAATGGATGAAAATAAGAAAATATTTTTATTTATTATTTTTTTGTCATCCATATCTATACATACAGAATTCTTATCACGAATTTTGAACTAATGCCTAATTTGTTCTTTATATTTATTGGTATAACGAGTATTTTATTAAAGGATTAAGTTATTATCAAACAAAGAGAAATTGAAATAATAATGGATGAGATAAATTCAGAAGCGCCCCTTTTTACTCTAGCAGACGGAATTCCATTGGTCTAATTTGGGACTTTCTGATGTATCTTTATTCCGTTTATCATCCAAAGATGGTGATAATACCGAACAAGTCCTTACTTGCATTTATTTGCGGCCATAGAGGAGCCGTATGAAGCTGAGGTCTCATGTACGGTTTTGGAATAGCGATTCCAGCAGTCATGTTATTATCGACTATGATTATCTAACAGTTCAAGTACAGTTGATATAGTTGAGGCACAGTCAAAATATGGTTTTGGGGGGTGGAATCTTTGGCGTCAGCCTATAGGATTTATAGTTTTTATTATTTCTTCTCTAGCAGAATGTGAAAGATTGCCCTTTGATTTACCAGAAGCGGAAGAGGAATTAGTAGCAGGTTATCAAACAGAATATTCGGGTATCAAATACGGTTTATTTTACCTCGCCTCTTACCTAAATTTATTAGTTTCTTCATTATTTACAACAGTGCTTTACTTGGGTGGGTGGAATTTATCTATTCCATATATATCTATTCCTGAACTTTTCGGAATAAATCAAATTGCTGGAGTCTTTGGAATGACAATTGGTATCTTTATTACATTAGCTAAAGCTTTTTTTTTTCTCTTCATTTCTATCACAACAAGATGGACTTTACCTAGGATGAGAATGGATCAGCTATTAAATCTTGGATGGAAATTTCTTTTACCTATTTCATTAGGTAATCTATTATTGACAACTTCTTCTCAACTTGTTTCTCTCTAAATAACAGAATAAGATAACGATATTCTAGATTTATAACAACTATCTCAAACAAGAGAAAGAAACATCAATTTAGTCATGGATATCCACAATATGTTCCCTATGGTGACCGGTTTCATAAATTATGGTCAACAAACAATACGAGCCGCAAGATACATCGGTCAAAGTTTCATAATTACCTTATCCCATACAAATCGTTTACCTGTCACTATTCAGTATCCTTATGAAAAATCGATCACATCAGAGCGTTTCCGCGGCCGAATCCATTTTGAATTTGATAAATGTATTGCTTGTGAAGTATGTGTTCGTGTATGTCCCATAGATTTACCTGTTGTTGATTGGAGATTTGAAAGGAATATTAAAAAGAAACAATTGCTTAATTACAGTATTGATTTTGGGGTTTGTATATTTTGTGGTAACTGTGTCGAGTATTGTCCAACAAACTGTTTATCAATGACTGAAGAATATGAACTTTCCACTTATGATCGTCACGAATTGAATTATAATCAAATTGCTTTAGGTCGTTTACCAATGTCAGTAATTGGGGATTGCTCAATTCAAACAGTTATGAATTCAACTCAAATCAAAATAGACAAAGATAAACCCCTTGATTCAAGAACGATTACCGATTACTAAGATTTTCTTTGGATATAGAGGATCCCGGCTTCTTTTCTTTTGGTTGGTCAGAAACTACATAACTATTGATTGTTTGTTGAGAATTATTCTTTAGATTTAAACTTCAGAATAGATTCTACTTTTCGTTATTTTTTCGAAATATAAAATTCGAACTAGTTTTTTCTTTTTTCTTTCAGATAAAAAAAAGGCAAAGCCCTTTCTCTTTCCTGGACCATTTAGTAAGGTCATGAAATATCTCGACTTATTTATCTCTTATTTTATACATAATGGATTTACCTGGACCAATACATGATATACTTGTAGTATTTCTAGGATCATTTCTTATATTAGGAGGTCTGGGGGTAGTATTACTTACCAATCCAATTTATTCTGCCTTTTCATTAGGATTGGTTCTTGTTTGTATATCTTTATTCTATATTCTATTGAACTCCTATTTTGTAGCTGCCGCACAGCTCCTTATTTATGTGGGAGCCATAAATGTCTTAATTATATTTGCTGTTATGTTCATGAATGGTTCAGAATATTCCAATAATTCCTATCTTTGGACCGTTGGGGATGGGGTTACTTTACTGGTTTGTACAAGTATTTTTTTTTCACTAATTCTTACTATCTCGGATACGTCCTGGTACGGAATTATTTGGACTACAAAATCAAACCAGATTATCGAACAGGACCTTGTAAGTAACGTTCAACAAATTGGAATTCATTTATCAACAGATTTTTATCTTCCGTTTGAATTTATTTCTATAATTCTCTTAGTTTCTTTGATAGGTGCAATTACTATGGCCCGTCAATAATAAATACTTAGGATTCAGAATTCACAAAATTCTTAGAATTATATATTCTAAAATGAAAAAGGTTAAGGGTTTTATTTTAGTTAAATCTAATGCCAATACCCTCTTTTTTCTGTAATTGCTCCATTCTAGTCAATCGAATCGATTGACTTGTTGTTCATGTTGAAATGAATCTAGATTGATGAGGAATTAGTCAATGATGTTCGAGCATGTACTTTTTTTGAGTGTCTATTTATTCTCTATCGGTATCTATGGACTGATCACAAGTCGAACCGTGGTTAGGGCACTTATGTGTCTTGAGCTTATACTAAATTCGGTTAATATAAATCTCGTAACATTTTCTGATGTATTTGATAGTCGACAATTAAAAGGAGATATTTTTTCCATCTTTATTATAGCTATTGCGGCCGCTGAAGCAGCTATTGGGCTAGCTATTGTTTCGTCGATCCATCGTAACAGAAAATCAATTCGTATTAATCAATCGAATTTATTGAATAATTAGTCAAAATTAGCATATCTATTAAATGGATAATATATATCTATTTATTATTTATATATGGATAGATATAATATAGTTTATTTGTTTATTTATAGTAATTTATAGTAAGAAAATTGACCATTTGTTGGACAATTTGAATTAATATGTGTGACTCGTATTAGCATGTTATTGAAACGAAAATCAAAGCCCCCTGGTCCTTTCTCATGAACAGATTTAAAAATCTATTGATTCTTAAGATTTTGATAAACCATTGATTCGTCTGGTGTCCACAATATAAATAGACAAGTCTACTTATTTTACCAGATCGAAAATTTTTTATGTTCAAAACTGGAATTTATAGATCCAATGTCGCATTCAGTAAAAATTTATGATACATGTATAGGGTGTACTCAATGTGTACGAGCTTGCCCCACAGATGTATTGGAAATGATACCTTGGGATGGATGTAAAGCTAAGCAAATTGCTTCCGCCCCAAGAACCGAGGACTGTGTAGGTTGTAAGAGATGTGAATCCGCTTGCCCAACAGATTTTTTGAGTGTCCGTGTTTATTTATGGCATGAAACAACTCGCAGCATGGGTCTATCTTATTGATACGTTATAAAAAACTCCACTTGAATCATTTGATTCCTTTTTACCGACAAAAGCCCCTTGCTCGAGAAAATATATTTTCTCGAGCAAGGGGCTTTTTGGTCAATCAATCTGTATCTTGTCTTTATCACGAGTTATTTCCCTTGGTTAACAATACTTGTTGTTTTGCCGATATTCGCGGGTTCTTCAATTTTCTTTTTTCCTCATAGGGGAAATAAGGTATTTAGGTGGTATACTATATGTATATGCTTACTTGAACTCCTTCTAACAACCTATGTATTCTGTTATCATTTCCAATTGGACGATACGTTAGTTCAATTGGGGGAAGATTCAAAATGGATAGATATTTTTGATTTTCACTGGAAACTGGGAATCGATGGGCTTTCCATAGGGCCTATTTTACTGACAGGATTTATCACTACTTTAGCTACTTTAGCAGCTTGGCCGGTTACTCGAAATTCGCAATTTTTCTATTTCCTGATGTTAGCAATGTACAGTGGTCAAATAGGATCGTTTTCTTCTCGAGACCTTTTACTTTTTTTCATCATGTGGGAGTTAGAATTAATTCCTGTTTATTTACTTTTATCCATGTGGGGAGGAAAAAAACGTTTGTACTCAGCTACAAAGTTTATTTTGTACACTGCGGGGGGTTCCATTTTTCTATTAATAGGAGTTCTGGGTATGGGTTTATACGGTTCCAATGGGCCGACATTGGATTTTGAAAGATTAGCCAATCAATCATATCCTGTGACATTGGAAATAATATTCTATTTTGGCTTCCTTATTGCTTATGCTGTCAAATTGCCGATTATACCCCTACATACATGGTTACCCGATACTCATGGAGAAGCGCATTACAGTACATGTATGCTTCTAGCTGGAATCTTATTAAAAATGGGAGCCTACGGATTAATTCGGATCAATATGGAATTATTACCGCATGCTCATTCTATATTTTCTCCCTGGTTGGTGATAGTAGGGACAATCCAAATAATCTATGCAGCTTCAACCTCTCTTGGTCAACGCAATTTAAAAAAGAGAATAGCCTATTCTTCTGTATCTCACATGGGTTTTACAATTATAGGAATTGGTTCTATAACCGACATGGGACTCAACGGGGCCATTTTACAAATACTCTCTCATGGATTTATTGGTGCTGCACTTTTTTTCTTAGTGGGAACGAGTTGTGATAGAATACGTCTTATTTATCTCGACGAAATGGGTGGGATATCTATTCCAATGCCGAAAATATTTACCATGTTTAGTAGTTTCTCGATGGCCTCTCTTGCATTGCCGGGGATTAGTGGTTTTGTTGCGGAATCAGCAGTCTTTTTTGGAATAATTACCAGTCCAAAATATCTTTTAATGCCCAAAATGCTAATTACATTTATAATGGCAATTGGAATGATATTAACTCCCATTTATTTATTATCTATGTCACGTCAGATGTTCTATGGGTATAAACTATTCAACGTCCAAAACTCTAATTTTATGGATTCTGGACCGCGAGAACTATTTGTTTCGATCTGTATCTTTCTACCTGTAATAGGGATTGGTATTTATCCTGATTTCGTTCTCTCGCTATCAGTTGACAAGGTACAAGCTATCCTATCTAATTATTTTCATAGATAGTTTTCATTAATGAGATAGAAAGCAAAGTCTTATATATAATTCTTTCATTTTGAGTTCGCTGTATAATGCAAAAAAATTAGTTAGGATTGTAATGAGATGTATCTCGAGTTTTTGAGAACCCTTTGAATAAAGGGTTCTCAAAAACCCGCACGAACTTTCGTTATATATGGGATGATGTTCTTATGTGTTCCTCGTGGAGTTTATTTAATTAGATTGTAATGTGAATGAACCATAACTATGTAGACCTATTCCTAATAGATTGATTCCGAAATAACATATCCAAATTATAAAAAATCCTATAGAAGCTACAAGTGCCGAATTCGTACCTTGAAAACTTTGATTTGTTCTAGTATGTGAATAAATCGCGAATATGGTCCAAGTAATAAATGCCCAAGTTTCCTTGGGGTCCCAATTCCAATAGGATCCCCATGCCTCATTAGCCCATACTGCTCCAGAAAGAATACCTATAGTTAAAAAGATAAATCCTAAACTAATGACACGATAACTCCAATAATCCAAACGCTGAGTTAATTGATATTTGTAATAATTTCGAAATGAAAGAAAAGAGGCGTCTTTAAAAACATTTCTTTTTTCATTCAAGTAGTGGATCTCTCCAAAGAAAAATGACTTAATTAAGAAATTATTGCTTTTACAAAAAATATCGATGTTTTTTCGAAATGTAATAACTAGAAAAGCAACCGATAATAATGATCCGCATAAAAGAGATGCATAGCTCAATAACATCATACTTACGTGCATCATTAACCACTGAGATTGTAGAGCGGGTACTAATATTGTCGATTGGTGCATTTCAGTTGAAAGACCCGATGTGGCGAACCCTTGGGTAAAAATGGCACTTGGTATGGTTATTGCACTTAAATCATTTTTATGATTCCGCATCTTGGGAATTATATGAATAATGGAAAAACTCCATGAAAGAAAGATTAATGACTCGTATAAATTACTTAAAGGAAAATGTTTCGAAGAAATCCAACGAGTAACTAATAATCCTGTTATAAAGAAAAAAGTCGCTATCATCCCTTTTTCCGGCGAATCGCGTAATCCTAGGATTTCGTAAACTAATAAGTTCATCAAATGAATCGTAATCACAATTGAAATAATCGAAAAAGAGAGATGAGTTAATATATGTTCTAAAGTCACAAATATCATAAACATAAATGGGGTTCCCATTACAGAATTGAAATCAGGAATTAAATACATTATAGGATTCGTTGTGTTTCTTTTTTTATAGTATGCCGCCACTCGGACTCGAACCGAGATGCTCTAGCACTGCTTCCTAAGAGCAGCGTGTCTACCGATTTCACCATGGCGGCTTACTTGAAATAATAATAGTCAATCCATGTTGAATCGTCGAGATTAAAGGATTCCATATGGTTTAAGAAACATTAGAATTGATGAATTGAATAAAGGCTGCTTGAAATTCATATTTGAATCCTCAATAAGCTTTAATAAGCTTTAGTTAGTATCTTCGTAGGTTCTGTTTTAACAATCTATTTTTATGTACTATATACTAAGTATTCCCGGAACAGTTGGAATTTCAAAGTTTTGTTCTAAATCGAGGTATAAACTCCAGAGTTTCCCCTTTTTCCATTTTTTTTTATTCATTTTAAACCCATGAAATCGGATAAATTAAATGAAAAACGAATGGAATCATAAACTATATGAGAATTTATTAAGAATTCATATTTAAGAATTAATGAATCTTAATTAATATATAACTATATTAGTTAATATAATGTATAATACTCTTTTAATACTCTTTATTGTGTACATAATATTTCGAATTTATGATCAACCCAATGAATTGCCCTTTTATTTTGAATTAGGCATATAATAAAACAAAAAAGTTTCCATACCTATCGCAATTTACTGTACTTTTCTTTTCACAATAGAAATCTATTGTGAAAAGAAAAGTACAGTAATAGGGAAAACCATATCACAAATGAAATCGACTATAATAAAAACGAGAATGAAAAAAAAAGAATATTATATTTAGAACCCAGAGTAGACGGAAAAATTATTATTCTACATACCACAGCAACTAATTCTAACTACTATATAAGGAATTCAATAAAGTTCAATACATTAGTTAATGGAAATTTTCCATCTTCTAAAATGGGAAGTTGTTCGAGCCGTGAAATTTTAGATTACTCCAAAATTTTTTTACTTGTTTGTCGCACAAAAAAACTTTTTGAATTCCCAGTGGAAATCGATTTAGCTAAAGAAAAAGCTTTTACTGCAGCAAAATATCCCCTTTTCTTCCAAATATTTCTACGAATACGTTTTTTTGATATAGAAGTACGTTTTTTTGGAACTGCCATTCAAAAAGAGTTACTCATTTTTATCGTTGTATGTGAAAGACATATATTTCTCAAATCAAAATAGATCGTTCTTTTTCGTTTTTTTTTCTACTTAATTATGTCAATAATTTTTACATACTATTTTATGGTACAAATCAATTTTTTTCTTTTATATATTTTTTTATATTATATATATATGTATATATAAATATATATATACGTGTATATCACATATATAATAGACTAGGAAAAAAAAATAGAATATATAATAATAAGCGGGGACATAAATTTAAAAGGAATTTTGATTACTATTAATTCATTAAGTTCAGAGTGACGTGTTTATTTGAGTTCTAATTTCAACTAGTAACTAATCCGTTAAACAAAACATTCCATTACCCGACAAGAGAGACTTTTCTTTTTAGTTATTTTTTTTTCAGTTCTATAAGAGGAGTATTCTAAGATTTATGATAAAGATCAGTTTCCCCGTTGGATTAGAATCTAATCAATCAGTTCCGCATTGAGTTAGGTAATTCCTACAAATTAATTAGAATAAAATAACTAAGTCTTTTTTCTTTTAGTCGATTTATTGATGCATACTATGATCCATATTTGAGTCAAGTACTCTTTTGGTGTAACTGTTTTTCCTTAGTTTTTTCTTATTATACGATATAGTTACAAATCGACAGAGTAGAATGTAGTTGTAGAATAATTTAAAATCACATACATATTCTCTGTCTTAATAGATATCTTTCTTTAGATACTTTTTTAGATACTTAAAGTTAATAACTAAGTAATCAATTTTACCTAGTCATTCCTTTTGACTAACCAACTGTCACTTTTTTCATATTTCCCATATTTGATAAAAAGATAGTTCAGAATAATGAAAAATAAAACTATTTAAAGGTTTTCATATATATATTTTTTGTTGATTTATTATTGTTCTTTTCGAAAGAGATAAAAATTGGTGAATCGGAAATAATTATAAGAAAAAAATGAAAATTTGTTTTTTATGGAACATATATATCAATATGCATGGATAATACCCTTTCTTCCATTTCCCGTTACTATGTCAATGGGATTTGGACTTCTGCTTATTCCCACAGCAACAAAAAATATTCGTCGTATGTGGGCTTTTCCGAGTGTTTTGATGTTAAGTGTAGCTATGGTGTTTTCGGCCAATTTGGCTATTCAGCAAATAAATGGAAGTTTTATCTATCAATATCTATGGTCTTGGACCATCAATAATGATTTTTCTTTAGAATTCGGACACTTGATCGATTCACTTACTTCTATTATGTCAATATTGATTACTACTGTTGGAATCATGGTTTTTATTTATAGTGACAATTATATGTCTCACGATCAGGGATATTTGAGATTTTTTGCTTATATGAGTTTTTTTAATATTTCTATGTTGGGATTAGTTACTAGTTCCAATTTAATACAAATTTATATTTTTTGGGAACTTGTGGGAATGTGTTCGTATTTATTAATAGGTTTTTGGTTCACGCGACCCATTGCAGCAAGTGCTTGTCAAAAAGCTTTTGTAACCAACCGTATAGGGGATTTTGGTTTATTATTAGGAATTTTAGGTTTTTATTGGATAACTGGTAGTTTCGAATTTCGAGATTTGTTCGAAATAGTTAATAATTTGCTTCATAATAATGGAGTCAATTCTTTATTTGTTACTCTGTGTGCCTCTTTTTTATTCCTTGGTGCAGTTGCGAAATCCGCACAATTTCCCCTTCACATATGGTTACCTGATGCTATGGA